CTAAGTAAATCAATGGATAGTCTTGGTCCTATTGAAAATACCGGTGTAAGTGAAGACCCGATTCTAAATGATATAGATAAAAACACTCTTAGTCGGAGCGATAGTGACAATTCTAGTTACAGTAATGTTGATCATTTAGTCGGCGTTATAAACATTCAGAGTTTCCTCTCTGATGATACTTTTTTAGTTAGGGATAATGATAGGGATAGTTATTTCATATATTTGGATATTGAAAATAAGATTTTTGAGATTGACAATGATCATTCTTTTCTAAGTGAACTAGAAAGTTCTTTTTCTAATTATAAGAATTTTAGTTATCTGAATAATGTATCTAATAGTGACGATCCTCACGATGATCCTTACATATATGATACTAAATATAGTTGGAATAACCACATTAATAGTTGTATTGACAGTTATTTTCGTTCTCAAATTTGTATTGATAGTTACATTTTAAGTGGTATTGTCAATTATAGTGACAGTTACATTTATAGTTACATTTTTGATGAAAGCAGAACTAGTAGTGAAAACCAGAGTTCAAGTATAAAACCGAGCCTGGATGATAGTGATTTAACTATAACAGAAACAGAAAGTTCTAATGATCTAGATGTGACTCCAAAATACAAGCATTTGTGGGTTCAATGCGAAAATTGTTATGGATTAAATTATAAGAAATTTTTTAAATCAAAAATGAATATTTGCGAACACTGTGGACATCATTTGAAAATGAATAGTTCAGATAGAATCGAACTTTCGATTGATCCAGGTACTTGGGCTCCGATGGATGAAGACATGGTCTCTCTGGATCCCATTGAATTTAATTTAGAAGAGGAACCCTACAAAGATCGTATTGATTCTTATCAAAGAAAGACAGGATTAACTGAGGCTGTTCAAACGGGCACAGGTCAACTAAACGGTATTCCCGTAGCAATTGGGATTATGGATTTTCAGTTTATGGGTGGTAGTATGGGATCGGTAGTTGGCGAGAAAATCACCCGTTTGATCGAATATGCTACCAATCAATTTTTACCTCTTATTTTAGTATGTGCTTCTGGAGGAGCACGCATGCAAGAAGGAAGTTTGAGCTTGATGCAAATGGCTAAAATATCTTCCGCTTTATATGATTATCAATCAAATAAAAAGTTATTCTATGTATCAATCCTTACATCTCCTACTACTGGTGGGGTGACAGCTAGTTTTGGTATGTTGGGGGATATCATTATTGCTGAACCCAATGCCTACATTGCCTTTGCGGGTAAAAGAGTAATTGAACAAACATTGAATAAAACAGTACCTGAGGGCTCACAAGCGGCTGAATATTTATTCCATAAGGGCCTATTCGATCCAATCGTACCGCGTAATCTTTTAAAAGGCGTTCTGAGTGAGTTATTTCAGCTTCATGCATTCTTTCCTCTGAATCAAAATTCAATCAAGTAGAGCCTTAATAAAAATAAAAATTAAAAAAATATATATATAATAAAAAAAAATCATTTCTCTTTTTTTTTTGTGTGTAGAACAAGTAGTTATTTAGTTTATAGAAATCAAAGTAAAAATCCATTCTTCGGATTTGATTTTTACTTTGATAACATTTGGTAACATAAGATTTAATTGTAAAAAAAAAAAGAGTGAATTCTTTCTTCCGCGAAATTCAAATTAGGCAAGGGGAATAAAACGAGAATTTCACGTTCCCTTCTTATGTGTATATAATTCACATATAGAAAATATAAAAGTATAGAAAGATGCAAGATTCTATATTTTTTGAGAATGTTCAGTTTTACTAAGAATCCCTAGTCCCGGATCGGATTCTAACAAATTTTTCGGGAATTTGTAAGAAACTCTTTCTTTATTTTATTCACGTTTATTAAATTCAAATTATTAGACAAAAACAAGATAATAAAAAATAATAAAAAAAGGAGATTATCATACACATACATATCTATATATTTCATGTAGAAAGATGAAAAATTCTATTTCGTTAGTTCTACATTCCTTGCACTTATTTTCTTATCTTATTCTATTTATAAATTTTAGAAATTGTTATATTTATTATTTTATTTATATATTAATATTATGTACTTACATATACTCAATTATGTACTCACTTAGCTATACTTAGTATAATTATATATGAATTATAATGATTATACGATACCTTTATAACAATATAAATAACAATATAACAATAACAGGTACAAATATTAAATCCAGGTATCTATTTTATGACAACTTTCAATAACTTACCCTCTATTTTGGTGCCTTTAGTGGGCCTAGTATTTCCGGCAATTGCGATGGCTTCTTTATTTCTTCATGTTCAAAAAAACAAGATTTTTTAGATATAGATATGATAGGGCCAAATCTTATCTATTTTTTTTTTTTCAAGACTTAGACCATAATACAGATATTGATTTCTTAGAATAAAATATGTGATGCAGTTTCCCCTGAGCATAAGCTATTATGCATGCGTAAACATGATATATACATAAATGAATTATAGCTATTTGAAAAAAAATCGGGATTGGGGCGAATGTCTGAAATGTAAAGTAAATGTATCCATATGTATATAGGGAATCATACGAAGTGGATCTTATTATTTTAGATCTAAGCAATTCGATGAATTACTCCTAAAAGTTCACATCGGAATAGTGCTAGTTGATGAGAGTTACTTCGGAAACACACAAAAAAAGTAAAATTCATTTGGGTTATTCTCTCAATTTCAATAAAATGCAACTAGATCTAGTATGAATTGGCGATCAGAACATATATGGATAGAACTTATAGCGGGGTCTCGAAAAACAAGTAATTTCTGCTGGGCCTTTATCCTTTTTTTAGGTTCATTAGGGTTTTTATTAGTTGGAATTTCCAGTTATCTTGGTAGGAATTTTATATCTTTATTTCCGTCTCCACAAATCATTTTTTTTCCACAGGGGATCGTGATGTCTTTCTACGGGATTGCGGGTCTCTTTATTAGCTCCTATTTGTGGTGCACAATCTCATGGAATGTAGGTAGTGGTTATGATCGATTCGATAGAAAAGAAGGAATAGTGTGTATTTTTCGTTGGGGATTTCCTGGAAAAAATCGTCGCATCTTACTCCAATTCCTTATGAAAGACATCCAGTCCATCAGAATAGAAGTTAAAGAGGGTATTTATGCTCGTCGTGTCCTTTATATGGAAATCAGAGGCCATGGGGCTATTCCCCTGACTCGTACTGATGAGAATTTGACTCCACGAGAAATTGAGAAAAAAGCTGCTGAATTGGCTTATTTCTTGCGTGTACCAATTGAAGTATTTTGAAAAATGAACTGAAAAGAGTGAATGCTTTTTTTTTTCAAAAGATTTGATATTCTGATAGAAAGAGAATTCTTTTCTTTCAAAATCCGAATAATATTCATGGGCGCCTTTGTGCATTTATTTATCGAAAGGAGGCACTTTTTTCGAATTTGAGCAAATGATATATTTGTAAACAATATCTTTATTCGCATTTGAAGTGCGAATTTGGAGCGGACTCTTTCTTATTCCATTTCTGTATTATTTCTAAATTCAAGTAATAACCACTGAATCATACAGAAAAAAACAGGGAATAGATTCATGGGCTCGATGACTTGTAATAGAACTTATCCTTGATATGAATATTAGTTAGTATCGTATGGAGTCGACGAATGAGGTGAGTTCATTAAAAATTCAAAGACGGAAAAATGGCAAAAAAGAAAGCATTCATTCCCCTTCTATATCTTGCATCTATAGTATTTTTGCCCTGGTGGATCTCTCTCTCATTTACTAAAAGTCTGGAATCTTGGGTTACTAATTGGTGGGATACTATGGAATCCGAAATTTTCTTGAATATCATTCAAGAAAAGAGTATTCTAAAAAAATTCATAGAATTAGAGGAACTCTTCCTCTTGGACGAAATGATAAAGGAATACCCGGAAACACATCTAGAAAAGCTTCGTATCGGAATCGACAAAGAAACGATCCAATTGATCAAGATACACAATGGGGATTGTATCCATACGATTTTGAATTTCTCGACAAATATAATCTGTTTCGTTATTCTAAGTGGTTATTCTATTTTAGGTAATGAAAAACTTGTTATTCTTAACTCTTGGGTTCAAGAATTCCTATATAACTTAAGCGACACAATAAAAGCTTTTTCAATTCTTTTATTAACTGATTTATGTATAGGATTCCATTCGCCCCACGGTTGGGAACTAATGATTGGCTCTTTATACAAAGATTTTGGATTTGCTCATAACGATCAAATTATATCCGGTCTTGTTTCCACTTTTCCGGTCATTCTAGATACAATTTTAAAATATTTGATCTTCCGTTATTTAAATCGTGTATCTCCCTCACTTGTAGTGATTTATCATTCAATGAATGACTGAAAAATGATTCACTGATTATAATGGTTGTTACTTTGTACATAAGCAAAACATTCAAAATTGTACTTATTCTTTCTACCCCTACAAGGAATTCTTCCTATATTCCATTAATATTTTTTTAGTAAATAGCAGAATCATAGATAGGGAACTATACTAGACTAGGGACCTACCTAATTTTATTGTATAAATTTTCGATACCAATGATTGGACCATGCAAACTATAAATACTCTTTTTTCTTGGATAAAGGAAGAGATTACTCGATCCATTTCCATATCGCTCATGATATATATAATCACTAGGACACCCAGTTCAAACGCATATCCCATTTTTGCACAGCAGGGTTATGAAAATCCACGAGAAGCGACTGGCCGTATTGTATGTGCCAATTGCCATTTAGCTAATAAACCCGTAGATATCGAGGTTCCACAAGCGGTACTTCCTGATACTGTATTTGAAGCAGTTGTTCGAATTCCTTATGATATGCAACTGAAACAAGTTCTTGCTAATGGTAAAAAGGGAGCTTTGAATGTAGGGGCTGTTCTTATTTTACCTGAGGGGTTTGAATTAGCCCCTCCCGATCGTATTTCGCCCGAGATTAAAGAAAAGATAGGCAATCTG